TCTTGTTTTTCATTCCCATTTCCATAGGAATGAATACTATGATTCACATTTCGAACAGGCATGAATATAGCATCTATAGGATAACTGCCATCTTGAAAGTTATGTGGCATCTTTATAAAATATCCGCGATTTCTCTCAATTTCTAATCCAATATGCAAATTAATTGGTTCTGTCAATCTAGCTATATGTTGTGTATTGTCGACAATTTCTACATAAGGTGGTAAGATGATATCTCGAGCAGTTACATATCCAGGACCCCCAACACAAATAGACGCGTCACAAGTTCCATATAGATTACTTCTCAATACAATTTCTTTCAAATTCATTATAATTTCGTGGGCTGATTCTTGAATACCCGTTAGGGTAGAATATTCGTGGAAGACATTCTCGGATTTTACACGTGTGATACATGTTCCTTCTATTTCTCCAAGCAAAGCTCTGCGCATCGCAATGCCTATTGTGTCGGCTTGTCCTTTCATAAGTGGAGACAGAATAAATCGACCATAATAAAGGCGTTTACTGTCTGTTCTTGATTCAACACACTTCCACTGTAGTGTCCGAGTAGATACTGTTACTTTCTCTCGAACCATAGTAATAATATTTTTTTTGATTGAATTATTTATTTCTCTTGTTTCTATTGAAATAGATTCACTGTTTATTTCTACACACGTCTTTTTTTCGGAGGTCTACAGCCATTATGTGGCATAGGGGTTACATCCCGTACAAAAGTTAATAGGATACCACTTCTACGAATAGCTCGTAATGCGGCGTCTCTTCCGAGACCGGGACCTTTTATCATGACTTCTGCTCGTTGCATACCTTGATCTACTACTGTACGAATAGCATTTGCTGCTGCAGTTTGAGCGGCAAAGGGTGTCCCTCTTCTCGTACCTTTGAATCCACAAGTACCGGACGAAGACCAGGAAACCACCCGACCTCGTACATCTGTAACTGTGACAATGGTATTATTAAAACTTGCTTGAACATGAATAACTCCCTTTGGTATTTTACGTGCACTTTTACGTGCACCAATACGTACATTTCTACGTAAACCAGTTCTCGGTATAGCTTTTGCCATATTGTATCATCTCATAAAAATGAGTCAGAAATATATGGATATATCCATTTCATGTCAAAACAGATTCTTTATTTGTATGTTGAGCCCTTTGGTGAATCTGATTATCCCTTTATCCTTGTCTTTGTTTATGTCTCGGGTTGGAACAAATTACTCTAATGCGCCCCCGTCTACGAATTAGTCGACATTTTTCACAAATTTTACGAACAGAAGCTCTTATTTTCATATTTGTCATTCCTTATCTTAATTCTGAATCTACTTCTTGGTAGAAAATAAGTTTCTTGAAATTTTTAATCTCGAATCGTATTGAATAAAAATCACCTAATCTTTCGAATCCTTGTTTCGGAGTCGATAAATTATACGTCCTCTGGTTGAATCATAACGACTTACTTCAATTTTTACTTTATCTCCGGGTAGTATCCGTATAAAACTACGCCGGATCTTTCCCGAAACATAACCTAGAATCAGATCCTCATTATCTAACCGAACTCGGAACATGCCATTGGGAAGCGATTCAGTAATTAAACCTTCATGAATCCATTTTTGTTCTTTCATTCCAGGTAAAGCCCCCTTGAGGTATCAACTAATGGAGGAAAAACGATATTAGACAACTCACCCCCCTTTCTTTTTCTTTTTTTACAAATAGGAAGAGGTTTCGGATTTCATTTGGATATTAAATGGATTACCATATATAACATAAAATTTCTCCGCCGATTCCTTCTAGTCGAGCCTCCCGATCTGTCATTATACCCCGAGAAGTGGAAAGAATTACAATCCCCATTCCACCTAAAATTTTAGGAATTCGTTGAGAGTTAGAATAGATTCGTAGACCGGGTCGGCTGATCCGTTTTAAATTTAACAAATTTCTATAAGGTCTTTTCCTATTCCTGCTATGTCGCAGGGTTAAAACCAAAAAATTTTGGTTTTTTTCTCGATGTTTTCTGACGTTTTCGATAAAACCTTCTCGGAAAAGTATTTTAACAATATTTTCGGTAATATTAGTAGATGTTATGCGAACAACTCTTTTTCTATCCATATCAGCATTTCGTATAGAGGTTATTATCTCAGCAATAGTGTCCCTACCCATGATGAACTCAAACTTTTGGCGTCCCAAAATTGGATATAATTAACATGTTTTTCTTTTTTTTATTGGTTTATGAATATCAATTTTTCAAGGTATATGCGCGAAATACAAGCTACACATTAATCTAGTTCTTAATCTATTTCCTTTTCCCTTCAAATACCCCAAAGATTCAGATCTCTTTTTTTTTATAATACTTCGGGAGCTAATGAAACTATTTTAGTAAAATTTAATTGTCTCAATTCGCGGGGGATTGCCCCAAAAATGCGAGTTCCTTTTGGATTTCCTTCTTGATCAATCACAACTGCAGCATTGTCATCATATCGTATTATCATACCGCTGTCACGTTTAAGTTCTTTACAGGTACGAACAATTACAGCTCTGACTACTTCTGATTTTTCTAGGGGCATATTTGGTACTGCTTCTTTGATCACAGCAACAATAACGTCACCAATATGAGCATATCGGCGATTACTAGCTCCTATGATTCGAATACACATCAATTTCCGAGCCCCGCTGTTATCCGCTACATTTAAATGGGTCTGAGGTTGAATCATATAAATTTTTGAATCTATTCTTCCAATGCAAAGGATGAAGAAAATAAAAGAAATATTGTTTGTCTAAATCTAAAAAAGAAATAGGTGATTTTGTTTCATCCCCAAGACCCAAGACTCATTTCTGTACGTTCTACATTTTTATCCCGAAATAATAAATTGAGTTCGTATAGGCATTTTGGATGCTGCTATTAAAATGGCCCTTTTAGCTATATTTTCAGTTACTCCACCCATTTCATATAGTATTCGGCCCGGTTTAACAACAGCTACCCAATATTCAGGGGAGCCTTTCCCCGAACCCATACGTGTTTCAGCAGGTCTTACTGTAACTGGTTTGTCTGGAAAGAGACGGACCCATATTTTTCCACCACGGCGTGCATTTCGTGTCATTGCCCGGCGACCTGCTTCGATTTGTCTCGATGTGATCCAAGCGGGTTCAAGTGCCTGAAGAGCATATTTACCGAAACAAATATGATTACCTCGATAAGACATTCCCTTCATTCTTCCTCTGTGTTGTTTGCGGAATCTAGTTCTTTTGGGGTTATAGTTGATGGTTGTTTCGGAATTCCATCTCTACTACAGAGCTGGACGTGATAGTTTCTTCTCATCCAGCTCCTTGCGAATAAAAGTATTCCAAATATAATTTCAATTTATTTGAATAGCTATTAGAACATTTTTAGAAAAATTTTTATTTTTTTCTAACGTCCTAATAAATCTTTATTGTCTTTTGTCCTTTATCCGAGTTTACCAATTCAAAAAAATAAGGTTTTCGCGGGCGAATATTTACTCTTGCAATCTCTATTTGAGTCCTAGCACCTGTTCGTCACTTTTCCGAATAGATTAATAGGTTTCCGGTTAATTTCGCCATCCTAACTAGTGAATTATTAAGATTCATTTGTTTAATAAAATATTTTGCATTCACAGGTTCCTTCGTTTCCACCACTTCGTACTAAATGATTAGGTCAGAATTCTACAATGGAGCTCATAATCCAATTTATTCTTGAGTCAACCTTCTTAGTCTTTATTCACTCGAAGCTCTTGAGTTTTTTGTTTTCTTCTATTTCTATAAGAAAGAAATTCGTGAAATATTTCATTATGTATGAATCAATTAGTATTGATGCTTTATTACACTGTCTTTTATGAGATGACTCATAGACCTTCCATATAGGAATTCTATATCATTGATGTTGTTTTTTTTTTCTCTCTTTCTCTCATCCTTCCATTTATCCACACCTTTCTTCTGTAATTTTGCTTTAACTTTTTCAAATTTAAAGTTTAATTATTTCAGTTGCTACAAAGATATGACTGATTTAACATATCTTGACTGGTTCTTTAGATCCAGATAATATGAAGTGATGAATCGCTTTTCATACTATTGGGCCGGTCTTTTGTAACCTTAACCCTAAAAAAAACCAACGAGTCACACACTAAGCATAGCAATTATATCAAAAGGTCAATTGAATTTTTATTCAACCCTGTAGAATTAGTAGAATTAATAATTAGTTTGATTGGTAGGAAAAAATGAATGAGTTTTCCCTTTTTCCTTCTACCGGTTGATAGAAGGAAAAAACAAAGAAACTTTTATTATTCCTCTTCCTTGTCTATAAAAATCCAAATTTTGATGCCCAAGACTCCATAGATAGTCCGAACTGTATAGGAACAATAATCTATTTTAGCTCGAATAGTTTGTAGGGGAACCCTGCCCTCTCTGATCCATTCGACACGGGCAATTTCTTTTCCGTCGATACGCCCTGCAATTTGTACTTGAATTCCTTTTGTATCCGCTTGTTCAGTTAATTCAATAGCCTTTTTCATTGCTTTTCGAAATGAAACTCTATTCTTTAATTGTCCAGCTATAAATTCTGCAAGAATATTAGGGTTTCCATAAGGTTTTGCAATTCTTGTGATAGCAATGTTAAGTTTTCGGTTCACATAATGAAATTTTTTTTGTAGATTTATCTGTAATTCTTCGATCCCTCGTGGTCTACTTTCTATTAATAACTTTGGGAATCCCATAAAGATTATGACCTGGATCAAGTCGATTCTTTTTTGAATCTTTATATGCGCAATTCCCTCAGCGCCGGGGGATATTCTCATATTCTTTTGAATATACTTTTTAATATAGTCTCTTATTTTTTGATCTTCTTGTAGGTCTTCAGAATAATTTTTTGGTTTTGCAAACCAAAGGGAATGGTGACTTTGGGTTATACCAAGTCGGAAACCGAGTGGATTTATTTTTTGTCCCATACTACCCCACTATTATATACATCGCGATCTACCATAGTTGTCT